AAAACTTTAATTAAAACAAAATGTTTGTAAACGTAGCTAAAAATAATGATTTTTTTAAAATAAGTGGATTATTTTATTGATAGAAATTTGTGTAAAATTAAATTTTTAAAAAAAATATTTTTTTATTTTAGGTTTCTACAAATTTTAGTGAGAACTTAAAATTTTTAATTATTTTTTGGATTTTTTGGATTTTTTTTGGATTTTTTTGGATTTTTTTTGGATTTTTTTTGGAAAAAAAAAATTTCTTTTTTTTTTTGGGTTTAATTATATTTATACTAAAATATCATAATATCTATTTTTTTATTAATTTTGCGTTTGTCAAAACTCGAGATATATAAAAATTTAATTAAAATATAAAGTTAATTTTTAATAATATACTAAAGATTATATTTAGCTATATTTTAAATTAAATATTAAAAATATATCTAATAAAATATAGAGTAATAATAAAGATGTAAATACACTATTAAATGAATTTTAGAAAAAAATAGGGACACTTGATTTATGAGTTTTATTGTTATATTTGATTAAATTTACAATTAATGTTAAATTAGGTGCTAGGGACATTTAATTTATAAATTTTTTCCAAATTTAATTAATTATAATAAATTTTAGATTAAATGTTAGGGACATTTTATTTATTGTTAATTATAGTAATAAATTTGAGTTAAGTTAAGTATTGTTGATTTAGATAATAAAAATATTTAATTATATTGGATGTTGTTAATTTAGATAAAAAAATTATCTTGCTAAATATTAAAATTTGATTAGTGTTAATATTTAGTATCCCTTAAGAGTAAGGAAAAAAATAAAATTTGTAAAATTTACGTAAAAATTATCCTTATTTTTACCTGGGGCATTGGGGAGCTAATCTTCCTACGTTTACTGTTTTTTTACTTTAAGTAAAGTTTTATTCTAGCTTTAGAAATTAGTTTATATTTTTTTTACATATAAAGCATTATTTAAAGAGTAAGCATGTAGTAATTAATTTTAAATATTAAAGAAATTTAGATTTAGAAATATATAATAGTATAAACAAAATTTGTGCCAGCAGTTGCGGTTACACTAATTATACAATTAATTAGAATTAATATATAATAAGTTTGTTAATAAAAATTTATTTTAAATTTATTAGGTGAAATTTTAAATTTAAATTAGATTTTTATAGTTTAAATAATTTATTAAATTTATAAATAAACTAGGATTAGATACCCTATTATTTGAATGTAAAATTTACATATTAAATTAGTATTAGTTAAGTTCTTGAAAATTAAAGATTTTGGCGGTATTTTAATCTTTTCAGAGGAATCTGTTAATTTAAATTGATAATCCACGATTTAAATAACTTAATTTAATAATTTACATATCATCGTAGTTGAATTTTTTATAAGAATTAAAATGTTCAATAATTTTAATTTAAAATTAAATCAGATCAAGGTGTAGTATATAATTAAGAATTAATGGATTACTATAAAGTTATTTTTGGATTAATTTTTTAAAAAAGTTATGAAATTGGATTTGAGGGTAATAAAATTGATTAAATTTTATGATTATAGTTCTAAAATATGTACATATTGCCCGTCACTTTCATTTAAAATGAAATAAGTCGTAACATAGTAGATGTACTGGAAAGTGTATCTTGTAATCAAATTAGAGCTTGTAAAGTTTTTTATTTACATTAAAAAGATAATTGTTTAATCAATTTAATTTGAATTAATATATTTATTTATTGTTAATTATAAAGAAAATATATTTTATTTTATTATTTAGTTAGAAAAATTTAAATTTATTATAGTTTATTAGTATTGTAAAAGAAATTTTGAAAATATAAAAAAGAAGAATATTATTTGTACCTTGTGTATCAGGGTTTATTAAATAAAGATTATATAGTATAATTTTCTCGAATTAAAAAGAGCTAATAAATTATAAATTTTATTGTAGAATAAATATTTAAAATAATTTATTTGAAATGAAATGTTAGTCGTTTTTTAAAATATCTGGTTTTTTAAGAAAAAAATTGAATTTTAATTTTTAATTTAAATTAATTGATTATTAAATTATTTTGTAATTAAGAATTAACATTTTTAGGGATAAGCTTAGAAATGAATCAATATAAATTTATTTAATTAAATATATAAGTAGAATTAGAATTTTTTATCTTTTATAGTATATTATAATTAATATATAAATAATTTTAATTTATATAAATTTTATTTTATTTATTAAAATAAATTATTTAATAAGAAAAATAGTTGAAATAATGATAAAATTAGTATAAATTTTTATAACAATAATTTATTTGATTTAGGTTAATATAAGGAATTCGGCAAATTTATTTTTCGCCTGTTTATTAAAAACATGTCTTTTTGAGTATAATTTAAAGTCTGACCTGCCCACTGATAATTTAAATGGCTGCAGTATTTTGACTGTACAAAGGTAGCATAATAATTAGTTTTTTAATTGAAAGCTTGTATGAATGGTTTGACGAGAAAATAGCTGTCTCTTATTAATTTAATTAGAATTTTATTTTTAAGTTAAAAAGCTTAAATGATATTTAAAGACGAGAAGACCCTATAGAGTTTTATAAATTTAAATATTTATTTTTTTTAGAATTTTAAAAATATAAATTTTTAAATTTAATTTATTGGGGTGATGTGAAAATTTTTTTAACTTTTTATTTATAAGAACATTAATATATGAATGAATGATCCATTATAATGATTAAAAGATTAATTACCTTAGGGATAACAGCGTTATTTTTTTTTGAGAGTTCTTATCGAAAAAGAAGTTTGCGACCTCGATGTTGGATTAAAATTTATTACTGGTGTAGAAGTTAGTAAATTAAGTCTGTTCGACTTTTAAAATTTTACATGATCTGAGTTTAGACCGGCGTGAGCCAGGTTGGTTTCTATCTTGAATAATAAATAATATTTTAGTACGAAAGGACCAAGTATTAGTAAATTTTACTTTATTAGAATAAAATTGTTATTTTGGCAGATTAGTGCATTAAATTTAGAATTTAATTATGTATAATATACAAATAATACTTGTTTTATAAAGATTTTATTTTAATAATAGTAAGAGCTTTAATTTTAGTGATTTTTGTATTAATTGGTGTTGCTTTTTTAACTTTATTAGAACGTAAAGTTTTAGGTTATATTCAAATTCGAAAAGGACCTAATAAAGTGGGATTTATAGGAATTCCTCAACCTTTCAGAGATGCTATTAAATTATTTAGAAAAGAAAATGTTTATCCTAATATATCAAATGTAAATCTTTATTATTTATCTCCTGTAATAAATTTATTTTTATCATTATTATTATGGATATGTATACCTTTTATTACAGTTGTTTTTAATTTTAATATAAGAATTTTATTTTTTTTATGTTGTTCTAGATTAAGAGTTTATACAATTATAATTGCTGGGTGATCTTCTAATTCAAATTATTCTTTATTAGGGAGATTACGATCTGTTGCTCAGACAATTTCCTATGAAGTAAGGTTAGCTTTAATTTTATTATCCTTTTTATTTTTAATTTTTACTTTAAATATTTTAGATTTTGTTAAGGTTCAAAATTATATTTGATTTTTATTTTATTGTTTTCCTTTAAGATTAATATGATTAATTTCTAGATTAGCAGAAACAAATCGAACTCCTTTTGATTTTGCTGAAGGGGAATCTGAATTAGTTTCTGGATTTAATGTTGAATATAGAGGAGGAGGATTTGCATTAATTTTTTTAGCTGAATATTCAAACATTTTATTTATAAGTATAATATGTGTTATATTATTTATAGGAGGAAATTTATATAGATTTATATTTTTTATTAAATTAACTATTATATCATTTGTGTGAATTTGAGTACGTGGAACTTTACCTCGGTATCGTTATGATAAATTAATATATTTAGCTTGAAAAAGATTTTTGCCTTTATCTTTAAATTATTTATTTTTTTATATGGGAATAGGAATTTTTATATATATTATATTATTATAGTTAATTAAAATTAGTATAGGAGTAAGTTTATAGAGAAATCTCTTTTTTATATTTTCAAAATATACACTTATACAAGTTCATAAACTATTTATTAAAAATAATTAAATCTCAAATTTTAAAAGTTAGAGGATTTAATAAATAGAATAAAAAATATAATAATGTTAAAATTTGTCCTGTTAAAATATATGGGTCTTCAACTGGTCGAGCTCCAATTCATGTTAATAAAATAATAAGGGTTGTTAAATATCAAAATAATAATTTATTTAATGGATAAAATTGAGATCTTTGGATTATTTTTTTATTAGTAAATGGTATAATAAAGAGGATTGCAATTGATATAACTAAGGCAATAACTCCCCCTAATTTATTTGGGATAGATCGTAAGATAGCATAAGCAAATAAAAAATACCATTCAGGTTGAATATGAATAGGTGTAGAGAGTGGATTGGCCGGGATAAAATTATCTGGATCTCCTAATATATAAGGATTAATTAATGTTAATAGAGTTAAAATTATTAATATTATAATAAATCCAAAAATATCCTTAATGGAGAAATAGGGATGAAAGGGAATTTTATCAATATTACTATTAATACCTAAAGGATTATTTGAACCTGTTTGATGTAAAAATAAAAGATGAATTATAACAAAAGCAATAACAATAAATGGTATTAAAAAATGTAAAGTAAAAAATCGGGTTAAAGTTGCATTATCTACTGCAAATCCTCCTCATAATCATTGGACAATAGTTGATCCTAAATAAGGAATTGCTGATAATAGGTTTGTAATTACAGTTGCTCCTCAAAATGACATTTGTCCTCAAGGTAATACATAACCTAAAAAAGCTGTTGCTATAACAATAAATAAAATTAATACCCCAATTAATCAAGTATGAATTAATTGATATGAAGAATAATAAATACCGCGTCCAATATGAATATAGATACAAATAAAAAAGAAACTTGCTCCGTTAGCATGGAGAGTTCGAATTAATCAACCATTATTTACATCTCGACAGATATGAATAACTCTATTAAAAGCTATATCTACATTAGGAGTATAATGTATTGCTAAAAAAATTCCAGTAAGAATTTGAATTATAAGACATAAACCAAGTAATCTTCCAAAATTTCATCAAGCAGAAATATTAGAAGGGGTGGGTAAATCAATTAGGGAATTATTAATAATTTTAATTAGAGGAGATTTTAATCGTAAAGGTATTTTCATTAAAATTTTTGTCGGAGAGGCCCTATAGAAAAATTAGTAATTTTGACTACGGCAATTAAAGTAATTAATAAATAAATAATTATTATTATAATAATATAATAGGTTGGAGGTATAAAAAATTTAACTAAATTTATATTAAATATATTTATTTTAATAAAGTTATAATTGTTAATTAATAAAGTAATATTAATATTAAAAAATCAAGTTATTAAAATTATAATAGAATTAATAATTATAGCTATAAAAGTTAAATTTATTGAAAATTTAAATTTTTCATTAGAAGCAAGACTAGTTATGTAAATAAATAAAATTAATATACCTCCAATTATAATTAAGAATAGAATATATGAAAATCAGGGGGTAATAATTAAAAAATTTATTAATAAAGAAATTCTAATTACTTGTATTAATAATGTAAATCCTATTGATAAAGGGTGATTAAGAAAAAGAAGAATAATTATTGTATTTATTAAAATATATAATATTAAAATACAAAGGATAGTTTAAAAAAAATTTTAATTTTGGAGATTAAAGATAAATAGGTTATTTTCCTTTGAAGTTTTAAAAGAATTTCTTATTTTTGATTTACAAAATCAATATTTTACTTAAATTATTAAAACTAATTTATATTTATTTATTATTTTCAATAATGTATTTTTCAGGATTATTAGTATTTTGTATAAAACGAAAGCATTTTTTATTAATATTATTAGCTTTAGAATTTATTGTTATATCTTTATACTTAGGTTTATTTTTATATTTAAGAATATTTAATTATGAATTTTATTTTTTAATAGTATTTTTAACAATAAGAGTTTGTGAAGGAGTTTTAGGTCTTTCTATTTTAGTTTCTTTAAGACGTAGTCATGGAAATGATTATTATCAAACGTTTAATATATTATGATAAAATTTTTTATAATAATAATTTTTATAATACCTTTAAATTTTAAAAGATTTTGATTAAGACAATTTAGTTATTTTTTAATATTTATTTTATTTATTATTAATTATAGTTATAATTATATAATAGTAAGAGTTAGAATATTTTTTGGATTAGATTTAATAAGTTATATAATAATTTTATTAAGAATTTGAATTTGTTCTTTAATAATTATAGCAAGGTATAAATTATATATTATAAATAATTATCCTAAAATATTTCTTTTTTTTATTTTATTTTTAATACTATCTTTATTGTTAACTTTTAGTTCATTAAATTTATTTATGTTTTATCTATTTTTTGAAATAAGCTTAATTCCTACATTATTTTTAATTATTGGATGAGGGTATCAGCCTGAGCGTATTCAGGCTGGAGTATATTTATTATTCTATACTTTACTAGGTTCTTTACCTATATTAGTTTCAATTTTTTATTTTTTATTTGAATTTTATAGATTAGAATTTATATTAATAAATTTAAGTATTAATAGAATTTATATTTATATAGGGTTAATAGTTGTATTTTTAGTTAAACTTCCTATATTTATAGTTCATTTATGACTACCTAAGGCTCATGTGGAAGCTCCAATTAGAGGATCTATAATTTTAGCTGGAGTAATATTAAAATTAGGAGGATATGGAATAATACGTTTAATTATACTATTTGAAAAAATAATAAAGTTAAATATATGGTTTATTATTATTTCTATAATTGGAAGAGTACTAATTTCTTTAATTTGTTTACGTCAAAGTGATATAAAGTCTTTAATTGCTTATTCTTCTGTTGCTCATATAGGATTAGTAATTTCGGGTGTAATAACATTAAATTATTGGGGATTATGTGGGTCTTTAGTTATAATACTAGCTCATGGGCTATGCTCTTCTGGGATATTTTGTCTTGCAAATATTTCTTATGAACGATTAATAAGACGAAGATTATTTTTAAATAAAGGATTAATTAATTTAATCCCTAGAATATCTTTATGATGATTTTTGTTTAGCTCAAGAAATATAGCAGCTCCTCCTTCATTAAATTTATTAGGTGAAATTTTATTAATAAATAGTTTAATTAGATGAAGAGTTTTAAATATATTTACTTTAGCTTTAATATCATTTTTTAGAGCAGTTTATTCATTATATTTATATTCTTATAGTCAACATGGAAAATTTTATTCTGGAGTTTATTCTTTTTCTATAGGGCAAATTCGAGAATATTTAATATTAATTTTACATTGATTACCTTTAAATTTACTAATTATAAAAAGAGAATTAGTTTCATTATGAATTTATTTAAATAGTTTAATAAAAATATTGATTTGTGGAATCAAAGATGTAATATTTACTTTAAATAATGTCTATTTGTTTGATTTATTCTGTATCATTTATATTATTTAGTTTAATACTATTTTTAATTAGATTATACTTTATAGTTTTAGACTATAGAATAATAATTGAATTCGAATTATTAAGGATTAATTTTACATCCATTGAAATAATATTATTATTAGATTGAATATCTATATTATTTATAAGTTTTGTTTTATTTATTTCTTCTATAGTAATTTATTACAGAATAGAATATATAATAGGAGATTTAAATATTAATCGTTTTATTTTATTAGTTTCTATATTTGTTTTATCAATAATAATAATAATTATTAGTCCTAATTTAATTAGAATTTTAATTGGTTGAGATGGCTTAGGATTAGTATCTTATTGTTTAGTAATTTATTATCAAAATGGAAAGTCTAGAAATGCTGGGATAATTACTGCTTTAACAAATCGAATTGGGGATGTGGCTTTATTATTAGCTATTGTATGAATAATAAATTATTCAAGATGAAATTTTTTATTATATTTAGAATTTATAAAAAATGATTTAAGAATAGAAATAATTTCAATTTTAATTAGTATTGCAGCTATAACAAAAAGAGCTCAAATTCCTTTTTCATCTTGATTACCTGCAGCAATAGCTGCTCCTACTCCTGTATCTTCATTAGTTCATTCTTCAACTTTAGTTACTGCCGGAGTATATTTATTAATTCGTTTTAATTTATGTATAAGTTACTATTTAATAATATTTTTATTATTAACTGGTAGAATAACAATATTTATAGCAGGTTTAGGTGCTAATTTTGAATTTGATTTAAAGAAAATTATTGCACTATCTACTTTAAGGCAATTAGGTTTAATAGTGAGAATTTTATCTTTAGGAGAGGTTGAATTGGCATTTTATCATTTATTAACTCATGCTTTATTTAAGGCAACTTTATTTATATGTGCTGGTAATATAATTCATAGTTTAAATAATTGTCAAGATATTCGATTTATAGGAAATATAATTATTCAGTTACCTTTAACTTGTACAATTTTTAATATTTCTAATTTATCTTTATGTGGATTACCTTTTTTATCAGGGTTTTATTCAAAGGATTTAATTTTAGAGGTTATATCTATAACTTACATAAATATGTTTATTTATATTATTTTTTATATTTCTACAGGATTAACTGTAAGTTATACTTTACGTTTAATCTATTATTCTGTTTTAGGAAATTTTAATTTTTATAGTTTAAATCTATTAGAAGAATCAAATTTTATTATATTAAAAAGTATATTAATATTAGTAATTACTGTTTGTTTTGGCGGAAGATTACTTATATGAACAATAATAAAAACTCCTTATTTTATTTGTTTAACAAATTTGATAAAATTTATAACATTAATTGTAATTTTAATCGGGGCTATATTAGGTTATGAAACATCTAAATTTTCATTAAATTATTCTATTAAAAGTTTAAATTTTTTAAGTTATTCACTATTTTTTTCTTCTATATGAAATATACCAATCTTATCTACTTATATAATAAATTTTTATCCTTTAGTTTGAAGAAAGTTTTTATTTAAAAATTTAGATCAAGGTTGATTAGAATATTTAGGAAGTCAAAATTTATATAATAATTTAAAAATATCTTCAATATTTATACAATTTTTATTTAATAATAATTTAAAAATTTATTTATTAATATTAGTTTTTATACTTATTATTTTAATATTAATATTTATATATTTAAATAGCTTAATTAAAGCGTGACATTGAAGATGTTAAAATGATAATTTATCTTTAAATATTTATAAGAAAAATTCTAATTTTATAATGAAAATATAATGTTTTATTAAACTATATAAATTAGAAATATTAACGAAATTTCATCGTTAAAGAATTGAATTAGAAGTTCTTTCTTGAATAACCTATTTCTTTAATTGGAATTATATTCAATTTAATCATTAACAATGATTTACCTCTATTTTGGTTTCAATTAAATAAGGTCTAAAGACTAAGGTTTAGGTCGAAACTAAATACAATAAATTGTTTCTTATTTAAGATAAATTGAATTTCAATACTTTTTAAATGCAAATTAAATGTTATAATTAACTATTATCCTAGTAAATTCAAGTTAAAGCTCCTTGATGTCATTCATGATATAATCCACCTAGTAAAATTAAGATAAAAAATGATAAAATTAAAAAATAGTTAAATATTCTTATATTTTTAATTATAAGAATAAATGGAATTAATAGTGTAATTTCTACATCAAAAATTAAGAAAATAATAGCAATTAAAAAAAAATGTAAAGAAAAAGGTAGTCGTGCTGAATTTTTAGGATCAAATCCGCATTCAAATGGACTATTTTTTTCGCGATCTATAAAAGTTTTTTTTGAAATTAAATTTGAAATAATTATAACAATTAAAGATAGGGCTAATAATACAAAAGACATTAATTTTATAATTAGAATTATTTATACTAAAAGTTAGATCTTTTGATTGGAAATCAATTATAATTATTTATACTATATAAATATCTACCTCATCAATAAATTGAAATATAAAGGAATAATCAAACAACATCTACGAAATGTCAATATCAAGCTGCTGCTTCAAATCCAAAATGATGAATAGAAGAAAAATGATTTAATAAATGTCGAATTAAACAAATTAATAAAAAAGTTGTCCCAATAATTACATGTAAACCATGAAATCCAGTAGCTATATAAAATGAGGATCCATAAATTGCATCTGAAATACAAAATGGGGCTTCAATATATTCAAAAGCTTGTAAAATAGTAAAATAAACTCCTAAAATTACAGTTAAAGTTAATCCTTGAGTAGTTTGAGAGTAATTATTTTCAATAAGACTATGATGGGCTCAAGTTACAGTTAATCCAGATGATAATAAAATTAATGTATTTAATAAAGGAATTTGAGTAGGATTAAATGGGGTAATTCCTTTAGGGGGTCATAATATTCCTAGTTCAATATTAGGGGATAATCTTCTATGAAAAAATCCTCAAAAAAAAGAAATAAAAAAAAATACTTCGGATGTAATAAATAAAATTATTCCTCATCGGAGTCCTATTGTAACAGAAAATGTATGTAATCCTTGAAAAGTACCTTCTCGTACAATATCTCGTCATCATTGATATATAATTAGAATTGTATTAATTGTTCCAATTAAAAATAAATTATTATTAAATATATGGAATCATTTGATTAACCCAATTATTGTAATTATAGCTCTTAGGGCTCCTATAATTGGTCATGGACTAACATCTACTAAATGGAATGGATGATTTTTATGTATATGCATAAATAACTTCTCTAGAGTATAAAGTTCTTAGAACAGAAAATACATATGATTGAATAATTGATACTGCTGATTCTAGTATTAATAGAAGAATTTGAACAATGATTAAAAAATTAATAGTAAATATAGTTATAGAAGGACCAGTATTTCCTAGTAAAGTTAATAATAAGTGGCCTGCAATTATATTAGCTGTTAACCGTACCGCTAATGTTCCAGGTCGGATAATATTTCTAATTGTTTCAATACAAACTATGAAAGGTATAAGAATTCTAGGAGATCCTTGGGGGACTAGATGGGCAAATATATGGATTGTATTATTTAATCAACCATAAATTATAAAACTTAATCATAGGGGGAGAGATATTGATAAGGTTATGATTAAATGTCTTGATCTTGTAAAAATATATGGGAATAATCCTAAAAAATTATTAAATAAAATAAATCTAAATAGTGAAATAAAAATTAAAGTTCTTCCATTAAATTGGGAATTAATTAAAATCTTAAATTCTTTATGTAATGTTATTATAATTTTAATTCATAAATAATTCCATCGTCTTGGAATTAGTCAAAATATTGATGGGATAAAAAGTATACCTAAAAAAATTCTTATTCAATTTAAGGAAAGACTTATTATTGTTGATGGGTCAAAAGTTCTAAAAAGATTTGTTATCATTTTCAATTTAATTGAGAAGAAGTTTTCATAAACTTAGAAATTTTAGTTGAATAATAAAAAGAAAAATAATTTAATGAATTGAAAATTATAAAAATCAAAATAAAAAGTATAAATAGAAGTAATCAATTTAATGGGGCTATTTGAGGCAATAAAAATTATAATAATTATAATTTTAGGCTGACAGGCTAACGTTATTTTTTAACTAAATTTTTCATTAGAAATAATCGTTAATTATTATGAAATGGTTTAAGAGACCAGTACTTACTTTCAGTCATCTAATGTTAAATTTCACTTATTTTTAAAATTCAATTAATAAAAAAATTAGGTGAAATTCTTTCTAAAACAATTGGTATAAAACTATGATTAGCACCACAAATTTCTGAACATTGTCCAAAAAAAATTCCTGATCGATTTAAAAATATTCTAACTTGGTTAAGGCGCCCTGGAGTTGCATCAATTTTAATACTTAAAGATGGGATAGTTCAAGAGTGGATAACATCTCTAGATGATACTAAAAGTCGAATTTGAGAATTAAATGGAACTACTAATCGATTATCAACATCTAAAAGACGAAAATTATAAGAATTTAATTCATTGGTTGGAATTATATATGAATCAAATTCAATATTAGAAAAATCTGAATATTCATAAGATCAGTATCATTGGTGGCCAATTGATTTAATAGTAATTATGGGATTATTAATTTCATCTAGTAAATATAATAATCGGAGTGAAGGTAGGGCAATAAAAATTAAAGTTACTGCTGGAATTAAAGTTCAAATAATTTCAATTGTTTGTCCTTCTAACAAGTATCGATAATTGAATTTATTAAAAAAAATTCTTACTATTAAATATCCTACTAGTATAGTAATTATAATTAAAACTATCATTGTATGATCATGGAAAAATGTTAATTGTTCTATTAATGGGGAAGCTCTATCTTGAATTAATAATGTTTTTCATGTTGCCATCTAAAAAAAGTTTAAACTTTATAAATGGGGCTTAAATCCATCACACTAATCTGCCATATTAGAAATGGGTTAGTATAGGTAATTCAGAATATCTATGTTCAGCAGGTGGTATAAGTTGTATTCATTCAATTGAAGATGTAAAATTTAATGAGGATAATCTTTGTCGTATAGAAGTAAAAGCTTCTCAAATAATAAAAAGTATAAATAAAATACTAATTATAGAAATAATTGAACCAATGGAGGAAATTAAATTTCAAGGGGTATATGCATCGGGATAATCTGAGTATCGTCGGGGTATTCCTGCTAATCCTAGAAAATGTTGGGGAAAAAAGGTTAAATTTACACCAATAAATATAGAAAAAAATTGAATTTTTAAAAATTTATTATTTATTGTTAATCCTGTAAATAATGGGAATCATTGAATTAAACCTGCTATAATTGCAAATACTGCTCCTATTGATAAGACGTAGTGGAAATGTGCTACTACATAATAAGTATCATGTAAAATAATATCAATTGAGGAGTTTGCTAATACAACACCTGTTAATCCTCCTACTGTAAATAAAAATACAAATCCTAGGGCTCATAATATTGAGGGCGAATAATTAATTTGAGTTCCATGAAGAGTTGCAAGTCATCTGAAAATTTTAATTCCAGTTGGAACTGCAATAATTATTGTAGCTGAAGTAAAATAAGCTCGGGTATCAACATCTATTCCAATGGTAAATATATGATGGGCTCAAACAATAAATCCTAATAATCCAATTGCTATAATTGCATAAATTATTCCTAAGGTTCCGAAAGCTTCCTTTTTACCTCTTTCTTGGCTAATAATATGAGAAATTATTCCAAATCCTGGTAAAATTAAAATATAAACTTCAGGGTGTCCAAAAAATCAAAATAAATGTTGGTATAAAATTGGGTCTCCTCCTCCTGCAGGGTCAAAAAAGGAAGTATTTAAATTACGATCAGTTAAAAGTATTGTAATAGCTCCTGCTAGGACAGGCAATGATAATAAGAGTAAAATAGCGGTTACATTAACTGATCAAACAAAAAGAGGTATTCGATCAAAGGTTATTCCAATTGATCGTATATTAATAATTGTAGAAATAAAATTTACTGCTCCTAAAATTGAAGAAATACCGGCTAAATGAAGACTAAAAATAGCTAAATCAACTGAGGATCCTCTGTGAGCAATATTAGATGAAAGGGGGGGATAAACCGTTCATCCTGTTCCTGCTCCTCTTTCTACCATTCTACTTATTAAAAGTAAAGTTAGGGAAGGTGGTAGAAGTCAGAATCTTATATTATTTATTCGGGGGAAGGCTATATCAGGAGCTCCTAGTATTAGGGGTACTAGTCAATTTCCAAATCCTCCAATAACAATTGGTATAACTATAAAAAAAATTATGATAAAAGCATGTGCTGTAACAATTACATTATAAATTTGGTCATCTCCAATTAAAGAACCAGGGGATCCTAATTCAGCTCGAATTAGTATTCTTAATGAAGTTCCAACTATTCCTGCTCATGCTCCAAAAATAAAATATAAAGTTCCAATATCTTTGTGATTTGTGGAGAATAGCCATTTATTCGGTAAAATGGCTGAACCTAGGCGATAAATTGTAAATTTATTTATGAATAAAATTCTTTTACCAGGTCTTATATTCAATGATGATTTTAAATTGCAAATTTAAAGGAGGGGGTGCCCTAAGGCTTAAAGAATCTTTATTATTAGCTTTGAAGGCTAAGAGTTTGGTTTAACTTAAATCCTTTATAGATTTAAAAAAGTTAAACTTAAAATTAAGAAAATAATAGAAATAAGGTTAATACTTATAATTCAAAAATTATAAGGTTTTGTTATTGTAATTTTATATTGGTTTGATGAAAATATTAGAGTCGAAAATATTACTCGTAAATAATAGTAAAGAGTAATTAATGTTAATATTACTATTAGAAAGGGTATAATATTTATTTTATTATTCAATATAATTTGAATTGTTAGTCATTTAGGCATAAATCCAATAAATGGAGGTAACCCACCTAAAGATAAAAAATTTATTATAAAGATTAATTTTGTTATTATAGAAGTATTAAATAAGTTGATAATTTGCTTTAAGAAGAATATATTAAAATATTTAAAAATTATAATTAAATTTCATGAAATAACACTATAAGTAATAAAATAGATAATTCAGATAGTTTTTGATAATAATAAGGATGTGATTATTCATCCTATATGATTGATAGAGGAAAAAGTTAAAATTTTTCGTAAGCTAATTTGATTCAGTCCAATTAAGGCTCTAATTAGTATATTTAAAATAATAATAATATTAAAATACAGGGGATAATTTATATTATAATTTAATATTCTAAAGGGAGCAATTTTTTGAACTGTTAATAATACAAGACATATTATTCAAGGTTGGCCTTCTATAACTTCAGGGAATCAGAAATGAAATGGTGCTGAACCTATTTTAGTGAGAATAGCTGAATTTAATATTATAATTAAAAATTTACTAGGGAATAAATTTCTTGATATTATAATAATTGAAAATAAAATAATTGAAGAAGCTATTGCTTGTGTAATAAAATATTTAATAGAAGCTTCTGTAGAATAAACATTATTAATATTATTTATTATAGGGATAATAGATAATATATTGATTTCTAATCCAAGTCATATTCCTAATCAGGAGTTTGATGAGATTGTAATTATTATACTAATAATTAGGGATGAAGAAAAAATTAATTTTCAAAATTTAAATAAGATTAAAAAGAAAAGATTGTATCTTTATAGTTGGGGTATGAACCCAAAAGCTTTCTTAGCTTATCTTTTTATATTTTAGTATAAGAGGTACAATAACTTTTGATGTTATAAGAAATAGTTTGATTCTATTAAATATAATAGAGGTAGTTTAATACATGATTTATTCTATCAAAATAATCCTTTTATTTCAGGCACTCCATT